ACATAAATAAAGTAGATGATTGAGCCATTAGCAGGCAGTCATCGATAAGTGTAGTCATAAGGACCAACGACGAGCTAGATAGAGGATAAGAGAAGGAGGAGTAGGAGGAGTCAGTCTTCTTTGAAGATCGAGGAATAAATCGGACAATTATGCCACTTCATTTTCATTACGAAGATGTATCACGTCAAGACCCGTTGCTCAAACCGAATCACGCCAACGTTATGGAAGTTCCTGGATCGTGTGAAATAAGAGTAGTACCAAAGGCACCCTATGATTTCATAATAAAAAATGGAAAATTGGCTATGGAGATTCCGCGCGGTCAGAAATTCATACAGACACAAAGGGGTTCGACTGGAAAGTCGTTTCGATCCAATCCATTCTTGGGGTCTTTTAAAGACAAAGGATATGTTAGTGACCTAGCACGACAAAGCACTCTCCGAGGGCATGGAATGTCTAATTTTTTGGTCAGAATCTTGACAGTAATGTCTCTGTTAGATTCTCCGGTCGAAATACGGGAAAACTCCATTCAATTCTCGATGGAAACGGAGTTTTGCGAATTCTCCCCAGAACTGGAAGATCATTTCGAGATCTTCGAACATATTCGAGGGTTCAATGTGACTATTGTCACTTCGGCCAACACACAAGATGAGACTTTACCACCGTGGAGCGGCTTTTTGCCAAAAGATGAGGGGGAAACTCAGTAAGATGTCGGAGAAGCGAAATATACGAGATCACAAACGTAGATTGCTCGCGGCTAAATATGAATATTGACGAAAGCTTTAGAAAGCCTTTTATAAAGATCCCGATCTTCCTAGTGAGATGCGGGACAAACATCGTTATAAGTTGTCCAAGTTGCCAAGAAAGAGTTCCTTTGCACGAGTAAGAAACCGATGTATTTTCACGGGTCGCCCTCGTTCCGTATATGAGTTCTTTCGAATTTCTCGTATCGTTTTTCGGCATCTTGAGGTCCTTTGATGGGCATAAAGAAATCGTCTTGGTAGCCAAACCAATAGAACAAGGGTTAGCTCTGCAGCTGGTCCACAAGCAAGGTAAGTAGGTCCAGGCCGGCTCCGGACCGAAAAGACCTAACGGAGTAATCCCTTATCTCGGATCGGAGATGCTAACGGGGCGGGAATCGAAGTGGGGGACCTCTCTACCGCGCCTGTGTCTATCTCCTGTCAAGTATGCTCCCCAGACATAGACTGCGTACAGAGTAGTACTCTTGGAAAGATAGAATATCACCGCGTGAACATAACATTAAGTTACGAATGTAACTCCCGAGGGATCGACCACTATTCTAAATATAGTAAGGCGGAGAACTTTTGTTCATTGGAGCGCCGGAGTACGGTACGGAGGTTGTTCCCATCATTGAAGTCAGAGTGTGGGACTGAGCCTTCAAAATGATAAAGACAAAAAAGTGCTTAGTTTCGTTGGAAAAACCAACGCTAATATCATATTCACTTTCTGCCGCCCTACTTATAAGGATAGATAGAAAAGGTTGGAGAGAGTGACTTTCTTAAATTCTCTCCTTTCTAAAGCTGCGAAAAGCGGCCCCCCCCCAGAACACCCCTCTTTTCTCCCCTTTAATGAAAGACCCTCGCCCCGCTTCCTATTCATTTGTGGGTCGGGACCCGAGGGCCTTTTTTTTTCTCAAGAGGTAATTTCGAGAATCAACCAACCGACAAATCCGTAGCCCAGGTGACTCACAGCCTCCCTCTCGCCCAAATGAAATGGGATGAATCAAATCAATAAGCTTTTTGATTGATTCAGGGCGCAGCGAAGCCAAATTCAATCAAGGCAAAAGGGGGGCTTACTTTTCCTGACGCTGAGTCATCCTATTCAAATTTAGCTATGCTAATGGAAAAGTTTTCAGATGATATGGACCCCCACCCCCAAGAGATGAGCGAGAACCCCCAATTGCTTAGGGGTCGCACTCTGTTCCACTTGGCCCCTTTTCGAATTCTTTCTCCCACACACCCTTGCCCTCTTTCACCGAAGAGGAAAGAAGAATCTTCCAAGCGGACAAATTTCCATTAGATTTATTCGATTTTGAAGCTTGCAGCAAGATGATCAGTCCGAGAGTGCTGGAGAGAAGAGAAAGCGGTAAAACCCTCTCAGATTCGGTCACCGAGCGGTCGGACGACTCTTCAGTAACCCAGGATGACCCCTTCGGCGCTTCTTTCGCTGTATACCCCCTCCATCCTTCGAAAGTAAAAGAAAGGGTACTAACTATATCTTTATATTTATATGTAATATAAGAGTAAGTAGGGCCCAGAACGCTAAAAAGGTGGGGGAACAAGAGTTGTCACGATAGGAAAGAGAAATGACTATAAGGAACCAACGATTCTCTCTTCTTAAACAACCTATATCCTCCACACTTAATCAGCATTTGATAGATTATCCAACCCCGAGCAATCTTAGTTATTGGTGGGGGTTCGGTCCGTTAGCTGGTATTTGTTTAGTCATTCAGATAGTGACTGGCGTTTTTTTAGCTATGCATTACACACCTCATGTGGATCTAGCTTTCAACAGCGTAGAACACGTTATGAGAGATGTTGAAGGGGGCTGGTTGCTCCGTTATATGCATGCTAATGGGGCAAGTATGTTTCTCATTGTGGTTCACCTTCATCTTTTTCGTGGTCTATATCATGCGAGTTATAGCAGTCCTAGGGAATTTGTTTGGTGTCTCGGAGTTGTAATCTTCCTATTAATGATTGTGACAGCTTTTACAGGATACGTACTCCCTTGGGGTCAGATGAGCTTTTGGGGAGCTACAGTAATTACAAGCTTAGCTAGCGCCATACCTGTAGTAGGAGATACCATAGTGACTTGGCTTTGGGGTGGTTTCTCCGTGGACAATGCCACCTTAAATCGTTTTTTTAGTCTTCATCATTTACTCCCCTTTATTTTAGTAGGCGCCAGTCTTCTTCATCTGGCCGCATTGCATCAATATGGATCAAATAATCCATTGGGTGTACATTCAGAGATGGATAAAATTTCTTTTTACCCTTATTTTTATGTAAAGGATCTAGTAGGTTGGGTAGCTTTTGCTATCTTTTTTTCCATTTGGATTTTTTATGCTCCTAATGTTTTGGGGCATCCCGACAATTATATACCTGCTAATCCGATGCCCACCCCGCCTCATATTGTGCCGGAATGGTATTTCCTACCGATCCATGCCATTCTTCGTAGTATACCTGACAAATCGGGAGGTGTAGCCGCAATAGCACCCGTTTTTATATGTCTGTTGGCTTTACCTTTTTTTAAAAGTATGTATGTGCGTAGTTCAAGTTTTCGCCCGATTCACCAAGGAATATTTTGGTTGCTTTTGGCGGATTGCTTACTACTAGGTTGGATCGGATGTCAACCTGTGGAGGCACCATTTGTTACTATTGGACAAATTTCTCCTTTTGTTTTCTTCTTGTTCTTTGCCATAACGCCTATTCCGGGACGAGTTGGAAGAGGAATTCCTAATTCTTACACGGATGAGACTGATCACACCTGATCAGTGAAAAATTCTGACACCAATCATTTACAAGTGAGTATTACACCTTAAGAAAAAATTTTGCAAGCCTTTCCCGTTAAAAGCGGGCACTTATTTCGCAAAACCAACAAAAAACAAAGAAGAAAGAGGAGAACAGCCTCTTCTCTTCGGGAGCAATAAGAAAAAAGTGAATTGACAAATGCTAGCCCTGTTTTCAAAATAAAAATTTTCCTCAGGAAAGCCAAGCCGCAGGTTAGAAGGCCTTTCGGGAATAACTCAAGCTATGATACGAAAGAACAACCTGCTCGCGCGGTAGTTCCTGAATGGGCAAAACAAATAAAAAAGGGGGGATACACATACAGAAAATTCCCACTAGTAGCCAGAAGAAAGCAAGATTTACCAAAATTTTACATTTGGGAACGATTATATAGATGGAGAAATCCTTTCTTAGAAATAAAGTACTTTCTACGTAAGAAAGAAAAACGACTCGCGATTATGGAAGGATAGATAATTTTATAGAAATGAGTGAGAAACCTGATGGATGGAGATTCGAATTTGCATTAGTAAGACAGGAAGAAAAAAAAATAACAGACCTGGAAAGAAGGAAGATCAAATAAAAGATGTATGGAAACCTTGCACCGCCAATACAGCACAAATACCACCGGAAGAGACGCTCGTAAGGTAAGAAAGGAAAGAAGAATTGAAGTCGTAAAAGCGCCCAAAGGGAGCACAGGATTGGCAGACGGAAGCTTCAAGAATCCTAAAATTTAGGCTAGCGGAAGCGATTGCTCACTCATACTTAACTGACATCAGATTCGTCACATTAGTTTGCCTCCTAATAGGATTCGGGAGTTGGTGCGCTCTTATCGGCTCTAACTTGGCTCCATATCAATCAATGAATTCCATTTTTATTTTTGTTATGATTGCACAGGGATTGGTTTTGAGCCTTTCCTGCGCAGCTTAGGTAGAGGGCGAAGAAGGCCTCCTTTCCCTTATAATATAAACTGAACCTTAACCAACTGCAACTGATTCACACGGGTCCCAGTAGGGCCCTACCCACCAAAACTTTACGCACAAAGAGACCTGAAAGACAAACGAAAGACTGAAGGAAGATGATAACCTATCGTTCTACAAAACCCCTACCGGTTGCATTAGTTAGTAGATCCCCGCATCATCGCTCGGGATCAGAGACCTTAAGTACGGCTTTTAACCACACACAAAGAAGGGCCTGTATGAGTGGCATCACAGACACGTTGACTTACTACTTTGAAAGATAAAAAATGTTTACCTTTTCGAAGGGCAAGAGGAAAAAAAAGTATAAAACAGAGATACTCGCCGCCACTAGGCAGTCATCTTTGATCCTGATTGGCCGACCTTTCCGATCCCGAAACAAACATAGTTCGGCTCTCTTTTTTCGGTCATTCAGATGAAAAATTCCGTGAAGACGACGAGAGATGCCGCCTGCCCTTTCCGTTCCTACTCTTTCGGAGTGGAGCACTTCTCTTTGTTCCTTTCTAATAAGCTTGGTACGTGTTTTGAGCGAGCCTTCGCGTGACGTGAACGGTACCTATGAAGTGGAATCTGTCTGTCTTGTCTTCCACTTCATAAGGGAGTTGCGTTCCGAGGGACTCAAAATCTCCACTGCTATTGTCAAGCTTGGACATACTTAACACTGACCCAATTGAGACCGTGGCCACACCTTGATAAAACAGTGATGATGTGGTCAACCCTGGATACGTGGCTCTTCGATGGGGGAAGGACCACGCTAGTCGTCTGAGTGTGTGGTGTGTAGTGGGTGCATCTTAGTGTCTTCTTACTAAGATAAAAAAATGAGAAAATATATGATTCTCGTTCTCGAAACTCCACCAAACTAGGAAGGAGGATTGGCATTTGGCCAAGATGTGATCTATCTCTTTGCTTTGGAGTGGAACTTTGGTTTTCTTTAGCGAGGAACCGTTTCACTCGGCGGACAGTCGAATGATCAAAGCGAAATGCTTTTGGCATCTTTTGAGCATGTTCAGCTTCCAAAATTCCTGGAGTCCTACGGCATTCTCACAGAAAGAAAACATGGCTAGTATATAACTATTTTGTTATTGTAGTAGAAAGCGATCAGTTCTTCCTGGGTTTGGAAAGGTTTCCTTTATCAATTCCAGAAGTGGAGGAGCCTATGTAGAAGAAGCTGTAGAAGAGCACCACCACGGTTCAGGTCCCGACACATGGGGGGTTAATTCAGCTGCAAGGATCGTGAATCAAGAAATTCGGGTGATAGACGAAGGCGTTGGTCCATCGGTGTCTTAGGGGCAATCATCTGACCTGCGCCAGTGTATAAAAATTTGAAATTATTACAGTAGCGAG